ATGAACAAAAAAAGAACAACCTGAGTAAAGAATTTCGAAATAGAATTGAAGCTCTGGATAAAGGATGTATTACTCTAAATGTGCTCGAAAAAAGAATTAGATTGTGTAATGATGAGACTAAAAAGGACTACTTGCCTAAAATATATGATCCTTTTTTGACTGGACGCCATCGTGGAAAGATCAAAAAATTATTTTCATCCTCAAATAAAACTTTAATAAAAAATTACATAGAGACAGGTTGGATAAATAAGATTCATGGTATACTTTTAACTACTGATTATGACAAATTGGAAAAGAAAATAGATACATTTGATAGAAATTCACTATCAAGAGAAAATACTTTATTTTCATTTCCAGAAGACGAACAAGAAAGAATTGATTTAGAAGATCAAATCAAAATTTTCAAATTTTTATTCAATCCAGTTATAACTGATCCCAAGGCGAAAAGAATTAGAAAAAAATCTATTGGAATAAAAGAAATCGGTAAAAAAGTTCCTCGATGGTCATACAAATTAATCGATGAGTTAGAACAACAGGAGGGGATAGAAAATGAAGAAAACATAGCGGAGGATCATGAGATTCGTTCAAGAAAAGCCAAACGTGTAGTCATTTTTACTGATAAGCAAGAAAATACTGATACTAATACCCCAACTAATAATCCTGATCAAGCAGACGAAGTGGCTTTGATACGTTATTCGCAACAATCAGATTTTCGTCGAGACATAATCAAAGGATCCATGCGTGCTCAAAGACGTAAAACTGTTACCTGGGAACTAGTTCAAGCAAATGTGCATTCCCCTCTTTTTTTGGACAGAATAGACAAACCCTTTTTTTCTTTTAATATCTCCGAGTTAGTAAAATTCATTTTTAAAAACTCGATGGATAAAAAAACAAAAAAATTAATAATTTCGGATTATACAGAAGAAAAGAGAAAAGAAAACGAGAAAAAAAAAGAGGAACAAAAAAGAGAAAAATACAAAAGAGAAGAGAAAGCACGAATAGAAATAGCAGAAGCCTGGGATAGCTTTCTATTTGCTCAAGTAATAAGAGGTTCCCTATTAGTAAGCCAATCCTTTCTTAGAAAATATATTCTATTACCTTCATTGATAATAGCTAAAAATATAGTCCGTATCTTATTATTTCAATTTCCCGAATGGTCCGAAGACTTAAAAGATTGGAAAAAAGAAATGCATGTTAAATGCACCTATAATGGTGTTCAATTATCAGAAACCGAATTTCCAAAAAATTGGTTGACAGACGGTATTCAGATAAAGATCCTATTTCCTTTTTGGCTTAAACCTTGGCACAGGTCTAAGCTACGATCCCCCCAAAAAAATCTGTTGAAACTTAAAAATAAAGGACAAAAAAACGATTTTTGTTTTTTAACAGTTTGGGGAATGGAAACTGAACTTCCTTTTGGTTCTCCCCGAAAAAGACGTTCATTTTTTAAACCCATTTTCAAAGAACTCAAAAAACAAATGAAAAAATTGCAAAAGAAGTCTTTTCTAGTTATACAGTTTTTAAAAGAAAGAACAAAATTCTTTCTAAACATCTCAAAAGAAAGAAACAAGTGGTTCATCCAAAGAATTCTATTTATAAAAGGAATAATAAAAGAACTTTTAAAAATAAATCCCCTTCTATTCTTTGGATTACGAGAAATATCTGAATTGAGTGAAACTAAAAAAGATTCGATAATGAGTAATCGGATGATTCACGAATCGTCCATTCAAATTCGATTTTTTGATTTGAAAGATTATTCATTGACAGAAAAAAAAATGAAAGATCTGGCTGATAGAACAACCACAATCAGGAATCAAATAGAAAAAATTACAAAGGATAAGAAGAAAGGATTTTTAACTCCGGAACTAAATAACAAAATTACTATTAGTTCTAATAAAAAAAGTGCTCCTCTTAAACTAGTACAACCAATAAAAAATATTTCGCAGAAATTAAAAAGAAGAAATGTTCGATTCATCCGTAAATCATATTTTTTTATAAAATTTTTAATTGAAAGGATATATCTAGATATCGTTCTATCTATCATTTATATTCCGAGGATCAATACACAACTTTTTTTTGAATTATCAAAAAAAATTCTTGATAAATACATTTCCAATAATGAAACAAATAAAGAAAAAATTAATAAAAGAAATAAAAATACACTTCGGTTTATTTCAACTATAAAAAAGTCGCCCATTAGTAAGAAGAATTCTATAATTCTTTTTGACTTATCCTCCTTGTCACAAGCATATGTATTTTACAAATTATATCAAACCCAACTTATTAACTTGTATAAGTTAAGATATGTTCTTGAATATCACGGAACGTCTCTTTTTCTTAAGAATGAAATAAAGAATTATTTCGAAGAACAAGAAATATTTTATTCTGAATTACGACAGAAAAATCTTTTGAATTCTGGAATGAATCAATGGAAAAACTGGTTAAGAGGCCATTATCAATATGATTTATCCCCAATTAGATGGTATCGTTTAGTACCCCAAAAATGGCGAACTAAAATCAATCAACAACGTATGCATCAGAAGAAAGATTTAAACAAAGGGTATTCTGATGAAAAAACAGACCAATTAATTCATTACAAAAAATTAAACGTAAATGATTTTAAAGCAAATTCATTACAGAATCAAAAATATAACTTTCAAAAACACTATAGGTATGACCTTTTATCATATAAATCTATTAATTATGAAAATAAGGAGCATTCATATATTTATGTATCACCATTAGGTATAAAAAAAAAAGAGAGGATTTCTTATGATTACAATATACATAAGGGTATATTATTTAATATGTCAGGGGGTCTTATTCCTATCAATAATTATCTAGGAGAAGATGATATTATGAATCTGAATAAATTTTCAGATAGAAAATATTTCGATTGGAAAATTTTCAATTTTTGTCTTAGAAAAAAAGTCGATATTGAGTCCTGGATCGATACCAATGGTAATAAAAATGCTAAGGCTGAGGTTAATAATTATCAATTAATTGACAAAATTAATAAAAAAGGTCTTGCTTATCTTACAATCTATCAAAATCAAAGAATCCAGCCATCCAAGAAAAAAAAACACCTTTTTGATTGGATGGGAATGAATGAAGAAATACTAAGTCGTCCCATATCGAATCTGAAACTTTGGTTCTTCCCTGAATTTATCCTATTTTATAATAGATATAAAATGAAACCGTGGATCATACCAATCAAATTACTTCTTTTTAATTTGAATAGAAATGAAAATGTTAGCGAAAATAAAAATATCAATAGAAAGAGAAAAGGGGATCTTTTTATATTATCAAATGAAAAAAGAAAATTAGAATTAGAGAATCGAAATCAAGAAGAAAAAGAATCCCCAGGCCGAGGTAATCTTGAATCAGATGCACAAAACCAAGAGAATCTTGGATCGGTTCTCTCAAACCAAGAAAAAGATATTGAAGAAGATTATGCAGGCTCGAATATGAAAAAACGTAGAAAGAAAAAGCAATACAAGAGCAACACAGAAGCAGAGCTTGATTTCTTCCTAAAAAGGTATTTACGTTTTCAGTTGAGATGGGATGATTCTTTAAATCAAAGAATGATCAATAATATCAAAGTATATTGTCTCCTGCTTAGATTGATAAATCCAAAAGAAATTGCTATATCCTCTATTCAAAGGGGAGAAATGAGTTTGGATATTATGATGATTCAAAAGAATTTTACTCTTACAGAATTGATGAAAAAGGGGATATTAATTATCGAACCAGTTCGTTTGTCTATAAAAAATGACGGACAATTTATTATCTATCAAACGATAAATATTTCATTGGTTCATAAGAGTAAGCCCCCAATTAATCAAAGATACCGAGAAAAAAGCTATATTGATAAGAATAATTTGGATAAATCCATTGCAAGACATCAAAGAATGCCCGAAAATAGGCACAAAAATCGTTCTGATTTGTTTGTTCCTGAAATAATTTTATCCACTAAACGGCGAAGAGAATTAAGAATTCGAATTTCTTTCTATTCGAGGAATAGAAATGTTATACATAAAAATCCAGTATTTTTCAAATACATAAAAAACTGTAGTGAAGTTTTGGATAAAACCAAAAGCGATAAAAATAAACTAATTAAATTGAAGTTCTTTCTTTGGCCTAATTATCGATTAGAAGATTTAGCTTGTATGAATCGATATTGGTTTGATACGTATAATAGCAGTCGTTTTAGTATGGTAAGGATACATATGTATCCACGATTGTAAATTCGTTAATAACACCTTTTCATATGCATTCTCTACCCTATCTGATATATGAAAGAAAGAGATGCATACATGCATTATTTTACATTCCATTCTGATAACTGAATACTAATTCAACGCACGTATCAATATCCATTAGATCTATAAATGAATCAACAGAATCTTCTTATTTATTATTTGCAGTTTTTTTAAGTTAATAATAGTTTTTCCTTTTTTTGAGTGTAGAAATATACCACCCTTTCCTATTTGTATCCAAACAAAATAGAAAATAGGATTCATTTTTTTATTTGAAAAAATTAGTTGATAAAATTAGGAGTTCATAAAGAAATTAAGATTATTGTATATACAAACTATAAATTAGTAGCATTATTCGAACTGATTGGTAAAATTTATTTATTGAATTGTAAAAAGAAAAACAAAAAAGGATAGAAGGTTCCGTTTTATGGTAAAAAATTCATTCATTTCCGTTATTTCACAAGAAGAAAAAAAAGAAAACAGTGGGTCTGTTGAATTTCAAGTTTTTAGCTTCACCAATAAGATACGAAGACTTACTTTACATTTGGAATTGCACAGAAAAGACTATTTATCTCAGAGAGGTCTACGTAAAATCCTGGGAAAACGGCAACGACTTCTGTCTTATTTGTCAAAGAAAAATAAAGTACGTTATAAAGAATTAATTAGTCGGCTGGGTATTCGGGAATCAAAAACTCGTTAAATTGAAAAGTAACTTGAATTATTTGATTTACTAGATCTTGAATTTTGATGAACTTCTTTTCGTTTTCAGCAATTCATGAAAGAATGAATCGAGGAATAACCTATGAATGTAACAACTACAAGAAAAGACCTCATGATAGTCAATATGGGACCTCACCACCCATCAATGCATGGTGTTCTTCGGCTCATCCTTACTTTAGATGGTGAAGATGTTATTGATTGTGAGCCGATATTGGGTTATTTACACAGAGGGATGGAAAAAATTGCGGAAAACAGAACAGTTATACAATATCTGCCTTATGTAACACGTTGGGATTATTTAGCGACTATGTTCACAGAAGCAATAACTGTAAATGGACCCGAACAGTTGGGGAATATTCAAGTACCTAAAAGAGCCAGTTATATCAGAGTAATTATGTTAGAGTTGAGTCGTATAGCTTCTCATCTCTTATGGCTTGGCCCTTTTATGGCAGATATTGGTGCACAGACTCCTTTTTTCTATATTTTCCGAGAAAGAGAATTAGTATATGATCTATTTGAAGCTGCCACCGGTATGAGAATGATGCATAATTATTTTCGTATCGGGGGAGTAGCAGCCGATCTACCTCATGGATGGATAGATAAATGTTTAGATTTCTGTGATTATTTTTTAACAGCGGTTTATGAATATCAAAAACTTATTACGCGGAATCCAATTTTTTTAGAACGAGTTGAAGGGGTAGGCATTATTGGTGGAGAAGAAGCAATAAATTGGGGTTTATCAGGACCGATGCTACGAGCTTCTGGAATACAATGGGATCTTCGTAAAGTTGATCATTATGAATGTTACGACGAATTTGATTGGGAAATCCAGTGGCAAAAAGAAGGAGATTCATTAGCTCGTTATTTAGTCCGAATCAGTGAAATGACAGAATCTATAAAAATTATTCAACAGGCTCTGGAAGGAATTCCAGGGGGGCCTTACGAGAATTTAGAAATCCGATCCTTTGATAGAGAAAAGGATCCAGAATGGAATGATTTTGAATATCGATTCATTAGTAAAAAACCTTCACCCACTTTTGAATTGCCGAAACAAGAACTATATGTAAGAGTTGAAGCCCCAAAGGGAGAATTGGGAATTTTTTTAATAGGAGATCAGAGTGGTTTTCCTTGGAGATGGAAAATTCGCCCACCCGGTTTTATCAATTTGCAAATTCTTCCTCAGTTAGTTAAAAGAATGAAATTGGCTGATATTATGACAATACTAGGTAGCATAGATATCATTATGGGAGAAGTAGATCGTTGAAATGATAATTGATACAACAGAAGTACAAGATATCAATTCTTTTTCCAGATTGGAATCCTTCAAAGAGTTCTATGGAATCATATGGATGCTTGTACCTATTTTGAGTCTTGTATTGGGAATTACAATAGGTGTACTCGTAATCGTGTGGTTAGAAAGAGAAATATCCGCAGGAATACAACAACGTATTGGGCCTGAATATGCTGGTCCTTTGGGAATTCTGCAAGCTCTAGCCGATGGGACAAAACTAATTTTTAAAGAGAATATTCTCCCGTCTCGAGGGGATACTCGTTTATTCAGTATAGGACCATCCATAGCAGTTATATCCATTTTACTAAGTTATTCAGTAATTCCTTTTAGCTATCACCTTGTTTTATCTGATCTCAATATCGGTGTTTTTTTATGGATTGCCATTTCAAGTATTGCTCCCATCGGACTTCTTATGTCAGGATATGGATCAAATAATAAATATTCCTTTTTAGGTGGTCTACGAGCTGCGGCTCAATCAATTAGTTATGAAATTCCATTAACTCTTTGTGTGTTATCAATATCTCTACGTGCGATTCGGTTAAACATAAACTTTTCTTTACTTCTTTCTTTTTAGTAAAGAAATTGAATAGATATCAGAATTGTTTTATTCATTATTCGGGTTGATGAACTAAATCAGATAGTTATATGAGTGAAAGAAAACAGCTTCTAAATTAGCAGTAAAAAAATGGAGTCTCATCTCCTACGTACAAGAATTAAAAGAAAATAAAGATAAGCAAGACCTTTACCCCAAGATTGGTTGATTAGTCATCCTAGCTTGAAGCGGGCTAAAAAGATCAACCGTATATAGTTTTTATTATCCTTTCTATGTAGTACTATAACGGACGATTGAGTAAAAATAAGTGGATGGTTAGGAACACCAAAATACATAAAGGATTAGTAATGGAGATTTTTTATGTAAATTATCCAAACAAAAGGGTATTTTTCATAACATAAAAAGAATACTAATTGGGGCTTTAAGTTGGTAGAAATGATCAAGCAGTACTCCTCACGATTCCGATCCAGAGTATGCTCCTATCCACAGATTCAAAATAAAATGATTATCAGGAACGAAATAATCCTTTAATTTTTTAACTCCCTTTTTAAGAAAGAAGAAGAGGAACGAAAAAGAAGATCTTTTTATTCTTTCATATATTCATAGAGATAGTGTGTCATGATTCATGAAATAATGTAATGTATAATTTTTTTTTCGTAATCGAAAAGGATGGGTTGAAATATCTATTGATATTTCTACAAGGAGTATTTTATTGAAGGATTAAGTTATTACTCACAACAAAGAAAAATTCAAATTATTAAAGGGCGAGATCAATTCAGAAGTGCTTTTTAGTTATTATTTTAGCATCTAGCAGACAGAATTCCATTGGTTTAATTCGGGATCTTCCAATAGGTTTATATATATATTTATATTACAACCATATCAAGATAAATAATATTGGCTTGGTCCTTTTAAATTTATTTATGGCCCCCGAGGAGCCGTATGAGGTGAAAATCTCATGTACGGTTTTGTAATAGCGATGGGAACAGTGATGTTATCACCGACTATGATTATCTAACAGTTCAAGTACAGTTGATATAGTTGAGGCCCAATCAAAATATGGTTTTTGGGGATGGAATTTGTGGCGTCAACCTATAGGATTTTTTGTTTTTATAATTTCTTCCCTAGCAGAATGTGAGAGATTACCTTTTGATTTACCAGAAGCAGAAGAAGAATTAGTAGCAGGTTATCAAACCGAATATTCTGGCATCAAATTCGGTTTATTTTACGTTGCTTCCTATCTAAATCTATTAGTTTCTTCGTTATTTGTAACAGTTCTTTACTTGGGTGGTTGGAATATCTCTATTCCGTACATATTCGTTCCTGAGCTATTTGAAATAAATAAAGTAGGTAGAGTTTTTGGAACGACAATTGGTATTTTTATTACATTAGCTAAAACTTATTTGTTTTTGTTCATTTCTATCACAACAAGATGGACTTTACCTAGGCTAAGAATGGACCAATTATTAAATCTTGGATGGAAATTTCTTTTACCCCTTTCTCTCGGTAATCTATTATTAACAACTTCTTCCCAACTCCTTTCACTGTAAAGGAAAAAGGAATACGATATTCTATATTTACGACTTCTCTCAAACAAGAGAAAGAAACAAACAACAAATTATTTATAGATCTTTACGATATGTTCCCTATGGTAACTGGGTTCATGACTTATGGTCAACAAACAGTACAAGCTGCAAGGTACATTGGTCAAGGGTTCATGATTACCTTATCACACGCAAACCGTTTACCTGTAACTATTCAATATCCTTATGAAAAATTAATTACATCGGAACGTTTCCGCGGCCGAATCCATTTTGAATTTGATAAATGCATTGCTTGTGAAGTATGTGTTCGTGTATGTCCTATAGATCTCCCCGTTGTTGATTGGAAATTGGAAACTGGTATTCGAAAGAAACGATTACTTAATTACAGTATTGATTTCGGAATTTGTATATTTTGTGGTAACTGCGTTGAGTATTGTCCAACAAATTGTTTATCAATGACTGAAGAATATGAACTTTCGACCTATGATCGTCACGAATTAAATTATAATCAAATTGCTTTGGGTCGTTTACCAATGTCAGTAATTGACGATTATACAATTCGAACAATTTTGAATTCACCTCCAAAATAAAAAACGTAAAAACTCTTTGATTAAAGAGTAATTTCCAATTATCAAGGTTCAATTTGATCTAATCTAAAGGAATGAGTTCTTTTTTTTCTTCTTGTTCAATAACTATAAATTCTGACCAACTGTTAATTGGTTGGTGAGAAGGGCGACTATATTTATTTATATATATAAATAAATAATATAGTTTCGAACTAAACTTTTCTTTCGAGTGAAAAAGGATATTGGTCCACCAATTCTACCTACATCAATTTTCATTTAAACCCAGTCGATTAGAATTTAATATTTCAATTAGGAGCATATAGGATATTCTACAAAATTTCCTGGTCGGGTCAATAAAATCATGAAAAAGATTTCGATTTATTTATCTTTCAAAAAAAATGGATTTGCCTGGACCAATACATGATTTTCTTTTAGTTTTTCTGGGATCAGGTCTTATAGTAGGAGCTCTAGGAGTGGTGTTATTTACTAATCCAATTTTTTCTGCCTTTTCGTTGGGATTGGTTCTTGTTTGCATATCCTTATTTTATATTCCATCAAACTCTCATTTTGTAGCGGCTGCACAGCTCCTTATTTACGTGGGAGCTATAAATGTTTTAATCATATTTGCTGTAATGTTCATGAATGGTTCAGAATATTACAAAGATTTGAACCTTTGGACTGTTGGTGATGGGATTACTTCGTTGGTTTGTACAAGTATTTTTGTTTCACTAATTAGTACTATTCTAGATACGTCTTGGTACGGGATTATTTGGACGACAAAATCAAATCAGATTATAGAGCAAGATTTGATAAGTAATAGTCAACAAATTGGAATTCATTTATCAACCGATTTTTTTCTTCCATTTGAACTGATTTCGATAATACTTTTAGTTGCTTTGATAGGTGCAATTGCTGTTGCTCGGCAATGATAAATCTTTATAATCGTTAACAGCAATCAAAATTCAACCCTGTTCTGTGTTATCAAATTCATTTATCTTCAATTCTATTTAAAGACTATAAAAAAAAAAAAAATGGCTTTTTTATCTATTACCAAATACCATTCTTTTTCTTTGTACTTATTATAGTAAATCGACTCGGTTGAATTGTTGTTCATATTGAAATGAATCCAAATTAAGAAGGAGCTGGTCAATGATACTCGAACATGTACTTGTTTTGAGTGCCTATTTATTTTCTATCGGTATCTATGGATTGATCACGAGCCGAAATATGGTTAGGGCCCTTATGTGTCTTGAACTTATACTGAATGCAGTTAATATAAATTTCGTAACATTTTCGGATTTTTTTGATAGTCGACAATTAAAAGGAGATATTTTCTCCATTTTTGTTATAGCTATTGCAGCCGCCGAAGCCGCTATTGGGTTAGCTATTGTTTCGGCAATTTATCGTAACAGAAAATCAACTCGTATCAATCAATCGAATTTATTGAATAAATAAAATGAATAAATTAAGTAATATCAATTATAGAAATTAGACTATAATTTTAATTATCATCAACTTCAATTAGTATGAATTTCAATCAGCATGTATGATACGCAGATTTGAGAAAAAAGTAAAAAATCAAAGTATCTTGGCCCAATCTCATGAGTCGATCCAGAATTAGATTCATTGGATAAATTCTGGTAAAATCATTGATTCATCTGGTGTCTAAATATAAGATTCATTTATAAGTTTACTAGATCGAAAATTTATGGCATTCAAAAAGTTATAGATCCAATGTCACATTCAGTAAAGATTTATGATACCTGTATAGGATGTACTCAATGTGTCCGAGCCTGCCCAACAGATGTATTAGAAATGATACCTTGGGATGGATGTAAAGCTAAGCAAATTGCTTCTGCTCCAAGAACAGAAGACTGTGTCGGTTGTAAGAGATGTGAATCCGCCTGCCCAACGGATTTTTTGAGCGTTCGGGTTTATTTATGGCATGAAACAACTCGAAGCATGGGTTTAGCTTATTAATACGTTCCAGAATAAACCACTTAAATACATTTTGAATACAGTTGATTTTTTTTTACCGACAAAAACCCGTGCTCAAAAAAAATAATAATATTATTCTATTTTCTATTTTTGAGCACGGGTTTATTTGTCCAAGTGTATCTTGTCTTTACCACGAATTATTTTCCTTGGTTAACAATAATTGTAGTTTTGCCGATATTGGCAGGTTCTTTTATTTTCTTTCTCCCTCATAGAGGAAATAAAGTAATTAGGTGGTATACTATATGTATATGTATCTTAGAGCTTCTTTTAACAACCTATACATTCTGTTCTCATTTCCAATTGGACGATCCATTAACCCAATTAGCAGAGGATTATAAATGGATCAATTTTTTTGATTTTTATTGGAGATTGGGAATAGATGGACTTTGTATAGGACCTATTTTACTGACGGGATTTATTACCACTTTAGCTACTTTAGCGGCTCGGCCAATTACTCGAGATTCCCGATTATTCCATTTTCTGATGTTAGCAATGTACAGCGGTCAAATAGGATTATTTTCTTCTCGAGACCTTTTACTTTTTTTCATCATGTGGGAGTTAGAATTAATTCCCGTTTATCTACTTCTATCGATGTGGGGGGGAAAGAAACGTCTCTATTCAGCTACAAAGTTCATTTTGTACACTGCGGGAGGGTCCATTTTTCTATTAATAGGAGTTTTGGGTATTGGTTTATATGGTTCTAATGAACCAACATTAAATTATGAAACATTAGCTAATCAATCGTATCCTGCGGCACTGGAAATTATTTTCTATATTGGATTTCTTATTGCTTTTGCTGTCAAATCACCGATTATACCCTTACATACATGGTTACCAGACACCCACGGGGAGGCACATTATAGTACTTGTATGCTTCTAGCTGGAATTTTATTAAAAATGGGAGCCTACGGGTTGGTTCGGATCAATATGGAATTTTTACCCCACGCCCATTCCCTATTTTCCCCCTGGTTGATTACAATAGGCGCAATACAAATAATCTATGCAGCTTCAACATCTCCGGGTCAACGTAATTTAAAAAAAAGAATAGCCTATTCCTCTATATCTCATATGGGTTTCATAATTATTGGAATTGGCTCTATAACCGATACGGGACTCAATGGAGCCATTTTACAAATAATCTCTCATGGATTTATTGGTGCTGCTCTTTTTTTCTTGGCAGGAACGAGTTATGATAGAATACGTCTTCTTTATCTCGACGAAATGGGTGGAATGGCTATCCCCCTTCCAAAAATATTTACGATGTTCAGTATCTTATCGATGGCTTCCCTTGCATTACCGGGCATGAGCGGTTTTGTTGCAGAATTATTAGTATTTTTTGGAATAATTACCAGTCAAAAATATCTTTTAATGCCCAAAATACTAGTCACTTTTTTAATGGCAATTGGAATGATATTAACGCCTATTTATTTATTATCCATGATACGCCAAATGTTCTATGGATACAAGCTATTTAATGTTCCAAACTCTTATTTTTTTGATTCTGGACCGCGAGAGTTATTTGTTTCGATCTCTATCCTTCTACCAATAATAGGTATCGGTATTTATCCGGATTTCGTTCTTTCATTATCAGTTGACAAGGTGGAAGCTATTATATCTAATTTTTTTTATCAATAGTTTTCAGGAAAAAAGAACAAATCAAAAAGCAATCCTATTAGTTTAGTTTGGAATTGTAACCAGATGGATTTGGCCTTTGTGAGAACCATTTGAATCACTACACTACTTGATTCAAATGGTTCTCGACAGTTTATTTCTTATATTCTTACTTAATATATAATAATATATAATATTCCTTATTTATAGAATATATATACCTATATTTATATATATTCTATCTTTGTATTCGTCAGGATCTTTTTTATTTAATTAGATGTTAATGTAAATTAAATGAACCATAACTATGTAACCCTATTCCTAATAAATTGACTCCAAAATAGCATATCCAAATGATAAGAAAGCCCATAGAAGCCACAATTGCGGAATTTACACTTTCAAAATTTTGAGTTGTTCGAGTATGTAAATAAATCGCAAATATGGTCCAAGTAATAAATGCCCAAGTTTCTTTTGGGTCCCAATTCCAATAGGATCCCCATGCCTCATTAGCCCATACTGCTCCCGAAAGAATACCTATGGTTAAAAAGATAAACCCTAAACTAATAATACGATAACTCCAATGATCTAATTGTTGAATCAGTTGAGCCTTGTAATAATTTCTAAAAGAAAAAAAAGAAGTGCTTAGTAAAACATTGTTTCTTTCATTCATGTATTGGATCTCTTCAAAGAAAAATGACTCATTTAATAAATTCTTGTTTTTACTAAAAATCCTTAGAACTTTTCGAAATGTAATGACTAAGAGAGCTACTGATAATAATGATCCACATAAAAGAGCTGCATAGCCCAATACCATCATACTTACGTGCATCATTAACCAATGGGATTGGAGAGCAGGTACTAATATTTCTGATTGATGCATTTTAGTTAACAGACCTGAAGTAACAAAGCCTTGGGTAAAAATAGTAGTTGGCGCGGTTATCGCGCTTAAATAATTGTTATGTTTTTTAACATATGGAACCATATGAATAATGGAGAAACTCCATGAAAGAAAAATTAATGATTCATATAAATTACTTAATGGTAAATGGCCCGAATAAATCCAACGAGTGACTAATAATCCTGTTATACAGAAAAAGGTAGCTATCATCCCTTTTTCTGACGAATTATATAGTCCTATGATTTCATCGACTGATAAGCTTATCAAAAAAATTGTAATTACAATTGAAACGATCGAAAAGGATATATGAGTTAATATATGTTCTAAAGTAGAAAATATCATAATAATCAAAATTATGGGGGGTACAAAATTATACGGAATTGAAATTAAGAATTGAATTCATTATAGGACTTATTATATCTCTTGTATAAGATGCCATGCCGCCACTCGGACTCGAACCGAGATGCTCTAGCACTGCTTCCTAAGAGCAGCGTGTCTACCGATTTCACCATAGCGGCGTAGGGTATTTGGAATAATAATAATCTATTTTTAGTTAATCGTCGAGATTGAAGGAGTCAATTCAATATTTTTTTTAATTCAAATTAATGAGATAAAATCATTTCGTTTCACAATATAAATATGCATTGAAAGATTCCAATAAAAATCTTTATTATCCTTTTATTGTATTGATAATAAGATGTTTTATTTTTCAGAGGACATTTTCGTAGTTTATACTCTATAAAAATGGAAATCTTGTAACTAAATAATTAGGACTTCGACCCAAGCATATAACTTCCAAAAAGTTCTTTCGTATTTTCATTTTTGAATATTTTGAAAAATGGATTTCTCATTTATTTTATAAATCTTATAAATCTAAACTCAAAAATGCATTTGTTGAATGAACATAAAAATGCTTTTTTTGGATCATAGTCCATAGTGTGACATCCAAGGAATTATGTAAATATTTGTAGAACTTTGTATTAACCGTTAGGTTCTTTTTGGTCCTGTATCAATTTCTATTTTTCCTAAAGATCTTATATCTTCTTTTATGTAGAAAATAATCAAACTTATTTATTATTGTGACAAGTGAACCGATGGGGAAAATAAGACTCCCCATTCGGAAATGCTAAAATATATTAAATTAAAAAGGGGGGTACCTTTTTTCAGATTTAGATTATTTAATCTAGCGTTTGATTATTTATTTGTCGTACAAAAAAACTTTTTGAATTCCCGGTTGAAAGAGATTTCGCTAACGAAAAAGCCTTCAACGCTGCCCAATATGCCTTTTTTTTCCAAATATTTTTACGAATACGTTTTTTTGATATAGAAGTACGTTTTTTTGGAACTGCCATTAAAAATAAAAATAAAAAGTTATTCATTTCTATAGTTGGATGTGAAAGACATCTATTATTCAAACAATTCAAATTTTTCTTTCTTTTTCCAGATATTGTATAGAATAAAAAAGAAATTTGAATGAAACTAGTAGTTAATCAAAAAGGATACATGATTTTATAAAATTTTATTTAGTAATTTTCCTTTTTCTTTTAAGTCTATTTATTATGTTATGAAAAGCAAAATTTCGAATATCATATTCTTTCCTACAACGAAAGATGTCTTCCAGTTCAATAAAAGACAATCGCGGAGTTCCCTAATGAATTTTATTAATAAACGAACGATAAAAAGTTTTTTAGAGTCAAGCAAGTTATGAGCCATCTTATTATTACTATTATTTTAGTCATATCAAAATAAAGTAATGTATTAAGTAGTCCATTTTGGTCTAATTCTTTGCTCTATAGATATAAATTATCGTAATACGTAATATTAATTGAAATTCTTTTGTATCTTCCTAAAAATCTTACTTAATATATTAATAAAAATCTTACTTAATATATTAATAATCAAATCAAATTGATAATCGTAACTTGGTTATATTCATATCATTTGACCAATTTGAACTTCTTGATTTGAATATTTGAAGTATTGAAAAAAAAGATTGAGAAAAATTAAGAATAGAAATTTATTTTTTAATTTTCCATATCTTGATTTTTTTATTGAACCTAAAAAAGTGATAAGAGCCGCTGAATCAGAAACAATTAATTAAGAATAAAACAAGAAAAAAAGGGTTTTTTATTATGGAATATACATATCAATATTCATGGATTATACCTTTCATTCCACTACCAGCTCCTATGTTAATAGGAGTAGGACTTATACTTTTTCCAACGGCAACAAAAAATCTTCGTCGTATGTGGGCTTTTCCTAGTATTTTACTGTTAAGCATAGTTATGATTCTTTCAGTCTATCTATCTATTCAGCAAATAGATAGAACTTCTATCTATCAATATGTATGGTCTTGGACCATTAATAATGATTTTTCTTTAGAATTCGGTTACTTAATCGATCCACTTACTTCTATTATGTTAATATTAATTACTACCGTTGGAATTTTTGTTCTTTTTTATAGTGATAATTATATGTCTCATGATCAAGGATATTTGAGATTTTTTGCTTATCTGAGTTTTTTCAATACTTCAATGTTGGGATTAGTTACTAGTTCTAATTTGATACAAATTTATATTTTTTGGGAATTAGTTGGAATGTGTTCTTACCTATTAATAGGTTTTTGGTTCACGCGACCTATTGCGGCAACTGCTTGTCAAAAAGCGTTTGTAACTAATCGTGTAGGGGATTTTGGTTTATTATTAGGAATTTTAGGCCTTTATTGGATAACGGGTAGTTTTGAATTTCGGGATTTGTTCGAAATATTCAATAACTTGATTTATAATAGTGAAGTTAATTTTCTATTTGTTACTTTGTCTTCCTTTCTTTTATTTGCTGGTGCAGTTGCTAAATCGGCACAATTCCCTCTTCATGTATGGTTACCTGATGCTATGGAAGGCCCTACTCCTATTTCGGCTCTTATCCACGCTGCTACTATGGTAGCGGCAGGAATTTTTCTTGTAGCTCGACTTCTTCCTCTTTTTATAATCATACCTTACATAATGAATTTCATATCTTTGATAGGTATAATAACAGTATTATTAGGAGCTACTTTAGCTCTGGCTCAAAAAGATATTAAAAGAAGTTTAGCTTATTCTACAATGTCTCAACTAGGTTATATGATGTTAGCTCTAGGTATGGGTTCTTATCGAGCCGCTTTATTTCATTTGATTACTCATGCTTATTCCAAAGCATTGTTGTTTTTAGGATCTGGGTCTATTATTCATTCCATGGAATCTATTGTTGGATATTCTCCAGATAAAAGTCAGAATATGGTTCTTATGGGAGGTTTAAAAAAGCATGTCCCAATTACAAAAACCGCTTTTTTAGTGGGTACACTGTCTCTTTGTGGTATTCCACCTCTTGCTTGTTTTTGGTCCAAAGATGAGATTCTTAATGATAGTTGGTTGTATTCGCCGATTTTCGCAATAATAGCTTGTTCCACAGCAGGATTAACCGCATTTTATATGTTTCGGGTCTATTTACTTACTTTTGAGGGACATTTAAACGTTCAGTTTCAAAATTATAGTGGTCAAAAAAGTAGCTCTTTCTATTCAATATCCCTATGGGGAAAGGAAATACCAAAAACCAGTAAAAAAAACTATCCTTTATTAACTTTATTGGCAATGGATAATAATGAAAGGGCTTCTTTTTTTTGGAATAAGACATATCAAATTGATGTTAATGTAAAAAACATTATAAGCCCTTTTCTTAGTACTATGAATTTTCGCACTAAAAACATTTTTTCTTATCCCCATGAATCGGACAATACTATGATATTTCCCATCTTTCTATTAGTCCTATTTACTTTGTTTGTTGGAGCCATAGGAATTCCGTTTAATCAAGACGGAAGTGATTTAGATATATTATCTAAATTGTTAAATCCGTCTATAAATCTTTTACATCAAAATTCAAATAATTCTGTGAATTGGGAGGAATTTGTGATAAATGCAAGTTTTTCCCTTAGTATAGCTTTTGGGGGAATATTTTTAGCGACTTTTTTATATAAGCCTATTTATTCATCCTTACAAAATTTAAACTTACTTAATTCAGTTGTTAA